CCATACTGCTCCTGAAAGAATACCTATGGTTAAAAATATAAACCCTAGGCTAATCACACGATAGCTCCAATAATCTAATTGTTGAATCAATTGGGCCTTGTAATAATTCTTAGCAGAAAAAAAAGAAGTTTTTTTAAAAATATTGTTTCTTTCATTCTTGTATTGGATTTCACCAAATGAAAATGACTCATTTAATTTTAATAAAATATTACTTTTATAACTATAAAAAATCTTTCTAAATGTAATGACTAGAAGTGCTACGGATAATAATGATCCACAAAGAAGAGCCGCATAGCTCAATATCATCATACTTACGTGCATTATTAACCACTCCGATTGTAGAGCAGGTACTAATATTGCGGGTTTACGTATTTCAGTTAAAAGACCCGAAGTAGCAAAGCCTTGGGTAAAAATAGTACTTGAGGCAGTTATTGTGGTTAAATAATTTTTTCTTATTTTGAAATAAGGGACTATATGAATAAGGGAGAAACTCCATGAAAGAAAGATTAATGATTCATATAAATCACTTAGTGGGAAATGGCCCGAATAAATCCAACGAGTGATTAATAATCCTGTTAGACATAAAAAAGTAACTATCATCCCCTTTTCTGACGAATCATATGGTTTTATGATTTCATTGCCCAATAAGGTTATCAAATTAATTGTAATTACAATTGAAACAATCGAAAAGGAAATATGAGTGAATATATGCTCTAAAGTTGAAAATATCATAAAAATGAAAAAAGGGAGGGAATCCCCTAAATTAATATTAATTAAGAATTATAAATCGGGAATTGAATTTATTTTTATTATAGGATCTATTGGGTCTGTTTTAGAAGATGGCATGCCGCCACTCGGACTCGAACCGAGATGCTCTAGCACTGCTTCCTAAGAGCAGCGTGTCTACCGATTTCACCATAGCGGCTTGCTCGAACTAATAATAGCCTATTTATATTCAATCGTCGAGATTGAACAAGTCAATTCAATCAAATAAGTTTTTTAGTAAAGATTCAAATTGATAAAAAAATGAGTTCAAAAGTCAATTTGAAGGTTCATTAGTTTCATTTCTTTTTAGGGTGTCCGGTTTATTTCTCTTTTATCTTAGGGCTTTGACGTAGTTTATCCTATTCTAAAATCCAACTTTTGCAAGTAGATAATTCTCTCGATAAAAGAAAAAAACTGTTTTCATTTTTTTACTTTTATTGATACTTTATTATTTCTCGTTTATCTGATTTCATAAATTTCAAACAAAAAATAAATTTTATCAATGAATATGAATCCAAAATAACCATATTTTGGATTACTCCAAATTGACACATTAGTTGTACATAATATCTCAACAATGAAGTTCTTTTATTGATTGGGCTCAAAATTGGAGATATATGGTAAATACATTCCATATAGTAATTTATAAAAATTATAAATTAATCAGAAAGTTATCCAAAATTTTTTAACATGGAATCCATTAGTTTCAACAATCCATTTATTTGAACTAAAAATATTATATCTGCCCTTCTCGAGAAAGAGAAAATTTTTTCATTTTTGTAAAGGTCGATGGGGAAAATAAGACTCCCCACCACAAAAATCTTAGTGAAAATCTACTACAAAGAAATAAAAAAATCTTGTATTTTTTTCTTTATTCTGCTTTTTTTTTAGAATTCAGCAAACAGAAGAATTCTTTTTTTTTAGACATCTTATAAGATGGAAACCTGGTCTATTTCATATTGATTAGAATAGGGACTGCCAATTGTGAATTTGATATTAACAAATTATTGAGCCAATTTTTGAGTCAAATCCATTCCGATTATTCCAATAGTTTAGGACTTATTTGTTTGTCGTACAAAAAAACTTTTTGAATTCCCGGTAGAAAGAGATTTCCCTAATGACAAAGCTTTTAACGCCGCCCAATATCCTTTCCTTTTCCAAATATTTTTACGAATACGCTTTTTTGATATAGAAGTACGTTTTTTTGGAACTGCCATTTTAAAATCATTGTTATAGTTGGATGTGAAAGACATCTATTGTTCAAAACAAATTATTATTTATTTTTCATTATCTATTTTTTCTAGAAATAATATTCTCTTCATAAAAAAGAAATATAGATATGTGAAAGATCCGTGAAAATGGGATCAAAAATTACTCGAAATAACAAAATTTTGATTCCATACAATATTCTAAAACCAAAAATTTTTGGTTTGGAACTCTTAGTTCTAGTTCTTTATCTCTCAAATTTATATCTTTAGAATCTGCAGAATCTGCTAGGTCATAGAAATCAAACTTAATGATTTAATAAAATAAAGAAAGAACCTAAAAGACCTTGATTTGCGTCATTCTATACTTTACTTTATTTACATTTAATAAAATCCCTCAAAGGATTGTAAACTAAGGATATCTGGTTTGATAAAAAAATATCTCAATCGTTTTTTAGCCTTTCTCGATAAAAAAAAGTTCATTTTAGATCTATAATATTCTAACGTTTACTAAGAAATCGTTTTGATTG